ATATATTATGTTGTCGTAACACTTGTTAAATTAGGCTTGAATAGGTGGTTTGAAATCGCGGGCCCTGTTTTTTGAAAATTTTACAGATACTGAAATTTGAGTTATATTTGGAGAATTACTAGAATGTGGGATAAAATTGCATTGGAATCTCTGTTTTTGGGGTTTGGCAGAGTGGAAGGTGTTAATTGGGGGGAAGGGGGGGTTTGGAGAATAAATCAAATATGATTCTTAAGTTATATGTCCAAGAAAACATTAATAATTATGTCTTTATATACTGTCTATGAGGATAAATGACACTTGAATAATAAGTCCAGCTACACGAATAAGGTGAACTTCATGCCTTGACGGCTATGGTGAGTCACAGCATACCGAAAAATAAAAAATACCAAAGGCACGAGACCACAGTTATGTTGGGCATGGGCTGATTAGACCCGTACCATCGAGATGTCTTATTTAAGGGGAACGTATGGACGATAAAACATTCGATGGCCCTGAAGTAAGAACCAGATGCCTGGTAAAGTTTCACATTAGTCACCCCCAAGTTAAAATGGGCCCGGAGCGAGAAGAGGGGCAGAGGTGGGCGGGTTGCTGGTTTCTCGGAGGATGGTAGAACTAGAGATTGGGGGGGACGGGGATAGTCATATGGAAAAGCAGGGCTATGACTAAAATGGGGTATGTAAGATAACGCAGGTATGTCCTAAGACATTGAGTTAATGTATTAAAGAATATTCATGTTGTAGTACATGGTATGTTGATAAAACATTATATGTCAATAGTTCATTAATTAAATAATACATGCTTATATGCTAGGGGAATATAATTTAATGTACGATATACATAAATGTATTATGGACTATATAATTTTATGTACAAGAAGTAGTTTAATTAGAATTTCAGCTTTGGGTGCTGATGGTGGGGGAATATCCTTCCTTCTTGATGTCCTGAGAAGAGTGTTTCTTCATTTTTGGCTTACAAAACCAGAGTAATTTTTTATACTATCAGGACTGTTAGGCGAATTTTAGCATGCTGTCTTCGATTATGCTTGCAATAGGTATGAAGATGACAATAGTGGCAAAGTAAATGATTGAGGCTAATTGGCCGATGATGATGAATGGGTATTCTACTGGTTGTCCTCCAATTCAGGTTAGGATTAGTAGGTCGGCTACTAGTAGTCAGTATATAAATTGTGTCAGTGGTCGGAATGTCATTGCTCGGTGTTTGGATGTGTGGAGGAGTGGGAGTACTGCTAGGATTAAGATAGAGAGGATTAGGGCTAGTACACCTCCTAGTTTGTTTGGGATTGATCGGAGGATGGCATATGCAAATAAGAAATACCACTCTGGTTTGATATGTGCTGGGGTGTTTAGTGGGTTTGCGGGAGTGTAGTTGTCTGGATCTCCAAGGATGTCTGGGAAGAATAGTACTAGAATTATTAATGTAATTAATAATAAAAATACTCCTAGTAGGTCTTTAATTGTGTAGTATGGGTGAAATGGGATTTTGTCTGCGTCTGAGTTTAGTCCTGTTGGGTTGTTAGATCCTGTTTCGTGTAGAAATAGTAAGTGTACTAGGACTAGTGCTGTGATAATGAATGGGAGAATAAAGTGAAATGCGAAGAAGCGTGTAAGTGTGGCTTTATCTACTGAGAAGCCTCCTCAGATCCATTCAACTAGTGTTGTACCAATGTATGGGATAGCTGAAAGTAAGTTTGTAATTACTGTTGCACCTCAGAAAGATATTTGTCCCCATGGTAGGACATACCCTATAAATGCTGTAGCTATGACTATAAATAGGAGGATAATACCGATGTTTCAGGTTTCTACCATGGTATATGACCCGTAGTAAATACCTCGTCCAACGTGGAGGAATAAGCAGATAAAGAATATTGAGGCTCCGTTTGCATGTAGGTAGCGAATGAGTCAGCCATAGTTAACATCTCGGCAGATGTGTGTTACTGATGAGAATGCTGTGGTTGTATCTGATGTGTAATGTATAGCTAGGAATAGTCCAGTTAGGATTTGTATGAGTAGACATAGTCCAATTAGGGATCCGAAGTTTCATCATGATGAGATGTTTGATGGGGCAGGAAGGTCAATAAATGAGTGGTTAATAATTTTTATTAATGGGTGATTTTTTCGTACGTTTGTCATTAGCGTTTCTATAGTTGAATTACAACGATGATTTTTCATGTCATTAGTCATAGTTAGAGTCTATGTAGAAATTATGACAGAATACATTTTCATTTTAAGTTCATTAATTGCTGTGGGTTGTTTAGGGGCATCATTAAAGCCATCTCCTATTTATGGTGGTTTGTGCTTAATTGTTAGTGGGTGTGCTGGTTGTTTGGCCGTGTTAGGGTTTGGTGGATCTTTTTTAGGTTTAATGGTGTTTTTAATCTATTTAGGTGGGATGATGGTTGTGTTTGGTTACACAACTGCTATGTCAGCTGATGAGTATCCTGAGACTTGGGTCTCTAGTTGATTATTTTTGGGTATCTTAGTTATAAGCATGTTTATAGAGCTAGGTATAAGTGTGGTTAATAAATATTATGAGGGTGTTGATTTGATTTTAGAATTAAATAGTATAGGGGGTTGAGTTGTTTATGATGGTGATGAGTTAGGTCTGATGGGGGAGGGTGGAGCTGGGGTGGCGGCTTTGTATAGTTGTTCAGCTTGGTTGATGGTAGTTTCTGGTTGGACTTTGTTTATGGGTATTTTTATTATTATTGAAATTACACGAGGTAATTAGTTAATAAAATGGGAATAGATAGTAGTGATACGATGAATGAGAGGAAGTAGAGTTTAATTAGGCCTTTTTGGTTTGTTAGTATTTGGGAGGCTAGTAGGTTGGAAGTAGATACTGTTTTTGGTATTGACTTTTCTATTAGTGTAAGGTCTATTAGGTAGAGGGCTTTGTTTAAGCTTTCAGTTAGTAGTTTTATCGAGGCAATTCGGTGAATTACTGTGGTAAAATACCCTAGTATGGTGGAAAAGGTGTTGGTTGGCAGCGGTTTGTTTATTTTTAGGTTGTACGTTAAATTGCTAAGTTCTAGGGAGATTATTAGTCCTGTAATTGTGACCAGGATAGCTGAGGTTTTTAGGTATCAGGGTATGGTTATTGGTGGGGTGAAGGTGATGGGTATGTTGTATGAAATAATAAATCCAGCAAAAATACTTCCTAGGGCTAGTCGTTTGATGGGGTTAGTTAGCTTTGAATTATTTTCGTTTAATGTAATCAGTGGTTGAAATCGGGGTTTATTTATTAGGGCGAAGAAAATGATTCGTAGGCTGTAGGCTGCTGTCATAGAGGTGGCTACGAGTGTGATTAGTAGGGCTCAGGCGTTGGTGTGGCACGTGTTTATTGTCTCGATGATTAAATCTTTGGAATAAAATCCTGTGAGGAATGGTATGCCCGTTAAGGCAAGGCTGCCAATAGTTAGGCATGAGGAGGTGAATGGTAGGGGGGTAAATAGTCCTCCTATTTTTCGGATATCTTGCTCATCTCCCAGACTGTGAATAATGGAGCCTGAGCATATAAATAGTATGGCTTTGAAGAAGGCATGCGTGCAGATATGTAGGAAAGCAAGGTGAGGTTGATTTAGTCCTAGCGTGACTATTATAAGTCCTAGTTGGCTTGATGTGGAAAAAGCTACAATTTTTTTGATATCATTTTGGGTGAGGGCGCAGATGGCTGTAAATAGTGTGGTTATTGATCCTAGGCATAGTATAGCTGTTAGTATTACATTATTGTTGGAGGTTATTGGATGAAATCGGATTAATAGAAAGATACCTGCTACTACCATGGTGCTGGAGTGCAGTAATGCTGAGACTGGGGTTGGGCCTTCTATGGCTGACGGGAGTCATGGGTGAAGTCCAAATTGTGCTGATTTGCCTGTGGCTGCTAGTAGAAGTCCTATTAGGGGGATAATATTTTGTTTGTCAGTGGTAAAAATCTGTTGAAGTTCCCATGAGTTACAATTTAGGCATAGTCAAGCTATAGCTAGAATAAAGCCAATATCTCCAATTCGGTTATATAGGATTGCTTGTAGGGCTGCTGTGTTGGCGTCTGATCGTCCGTACCATCAGCCGATTAGTAAGAATGATATAATTCCTACACCCTCCCATCCGATGAATAGTTGGAGAAGGTTGTTAGCTGAGGTGAGAATGATTATAGTAATAAGAAATATGATGAGGTACTTTATAAATCGGTCTAGGTGTGGGTCTGAGTGTATGTATCACGATGAGAACTCTATGATAGATCATGTAACATATAGTGCTACTGGTAAAAAGATGATGCAGAAGAAATCAAATTTTAGGCTAATAGATAGCTCGATTGAGTTAATGGTGATTCAGTGTCAGCTGGTGATTAGAAGTTCTGTGTTATTATTGAATAGTACATAAAGGGGAATCAAGCTTAGAAAGAATGAGTATTTAATTGATGATGTGATGTATATTGATAAGTTAGGTGGCTTGCTATTTGTTAGTGTGGCGACGACTGGGATTATAAGTAGAAATATGATTAGAATAATTGTTGATGTGATGGTATTAATTACTTTTATTTGGAGTTGCACCAAGTTTTTGGCTCCTAAGGCCAATGGATTACTTCTATCCTATAAAAGTAAGGAAGCCGTGTTTTTATACACGGGGGCATGAGTTAGCAGCTCTTGCATACTTTCTTGGTAGATAAGGGTTTTAATACCCTGTCTTCAGGTTCACGGTCTGATGTTTTTATAAACTATACCTACATAGTGTTAGGCCTAAAATTAATTTAGGGTTGATTGTTAATAGGGCTAGTGGCATTAGGTGAAGTACTATTAGTGTTAGCTCTCGTGTATGTGAGGGGTATAGGTTATTTATGTGGATTAATAGTTTCCCTCGTTGAGTTATGATTACTATGTAGAGGGAATAGAGAGCTGTAATTAGAATATTAAGTCCTACGAGGATTAGGGAGATATTTGACCATGAGAATAGGGATACTGTAATTAGGAGCTCACCGATGAGATTAATTGTTGGTGGGAGGGCTAGGTTGGTTAGGCTTGTTAGGAATCATAGCAGGGCTATGAGGGGAAAGATTGTTTGTAGTCCCCGGGCTATGATTATTGTTCGGCTGTGAATACGTTCGTAATTTGTATTAGCTAAGCAGAATATGAGGGATGATGTTAGTCCGTGTGCAATTATTAATGCTGAGGCTCCCATAAAGCTTCATGGGGTTTGGATTATAATAGCTGCAATAACTAGAGCTATGTGGCTTACTGAAGAGTATGCGATTAGTGATTTTAGATCTGTTTGTCGTAGACAGATTGAACTAGTTATAATTATTCCTCATAGGGATAGGATAATAAATGGGTAGGCCATGGTTTTTGTAAGCGGCTCTAGTACTATTGCTATTCGTATCATTCCGTATCCCCCTAGTTTTAATAGGATGGCTGCAAGGATTATTGATCCTGCAATGGGGGCTTCTACGTGGGCTTTGGGGAGTCAGAGGTGAACCCCGTATAGTGGTATTTTAACTATAAACGCTATAATGCATGCTAGTCATAAAATGTAGTTAGATCATGTTGGATTTTGTGGTGAAGTGTTAAGTGATAGTAGAGTGAAATTTAGGGACCCTAGTGTGTTTTGTATTGATAGTAGAGCAATTAATAGGGGGATTGACCCGATTAAGGTATAAAATAGGAAGTACAGGCCTGCATTTAGTCGTTCTGTTTGATTACCCCATCGTGTAATAATAATTAGTGTGGGGATCAGGGTTGCTTCGAACAGGATATAAAATAGGATTAATTCGTTTGCTGAGAAAGTTAATACTAAGAGGATTTGTAGTGTGATTAGTATAGAGATATATAGTTTTTTGTTAAGATTGGTCTGGTTTTTTATGTGATTTTGGCTAGCCAGTAGTATAAGTGGGAGCAGTCATGTGGTTAATATTGTTAGGGGTGAAGAGAGGGGGTCTGTGAAGAATACTGTGGAGAAGCTATAGTAGTAACATTCTTGCCACAGAGTTGTTAGGGCAATCATGTTAATGATAAGGCTGTAGGAAGTAATGTTGATTCATACCTTCTTATTTTCTGAGAATCATGTTAGCGGGATAAGTATAATTGATGGGACAATAATTTTTAGCATTGTAGTAGGTTGAGATTTTGTACATAGTCTGTTCCGTATGTGTTGGAGACCTTTACTAGGAGGGCTAGACCCACAGCTGCTTCACATGCAGCAAAGACTAGGATTACAATGGGAATAGGGTACATAATTATTGAGTGTGAGTTTAATGAGGTGATGGCTGTTATGATAAATAGGGTTAGTATCATGCCCTCTAGGCATAAGAGGGTTGATATGAGGTGGGATCGAAATATCAGGGTCCCTAGTAGGGAGAAGATGAATGCTAGCGAGATATTAAGTACTGTTATTGTCATTTGGTAATTATGATATAAGTCATAATTTAATGAGTCGAAATCATTGGTTTTTGATTAAACTAATTACCAGGGTTATTCAGTTCATTCTAGGCCCTTTTGTTTTCACTCATAGGCTAGTCCTAGTGCTAGGATGGTTAGGAACGAGAAGGCTATAATTAGGGTTAGAATTAAGTTTGTTGTTTGCATGGCTCAGGGTAGTGGGAGGAGTAGGGCAATTTCTAGGTCAAATAGGAGAAAAGTGATTGCTACAAGAAAAAATTTTATAGAGAAAGGAAGTCGGGCTGAGCTTATTGGGTCAAACCCGCATTCATAGGGGCTTGCTTTTTCTGTGTAGATATTAAGTTGGGGTAGTCAGAAGGCTAGTGTAATTAATGTGAGGGATAGGGTAATGTTTGTAATAGTGGTTAATATCAAGTTTATTACTTTATTCTAGGTTGGGTCTAGATCTAACTGATTGGAAGTCAATTGTACTAATATACTAAGAAAGTAGGATCCTCATCAATAGATTGATACGTAGAGGAATAGTCAGACAACATCTACGAAGTGTCAGTATCATGCTGCGGCTTCAAAGCCAAAGTGGTGTTTTGATGTAAAGTGGAATTTTAGTTGGCGTATAAAGCATACTGTTAGGAATGTGGAGCCAATAATTACGTGTAATCCGTGGAATCCTGTGGCTATAAAGAATGTAGATCCATAAATTCCGTCTGAGATAGAAAAGGATGTCTCTAGGTACTCTGATGCCTGTAAAACTGTAAAGTAGATGCCTAGAGCAATTGTAATAAGTAGGGCTTGATTTATATTATTTCGTTTTCCTTCCATAAGGCTGTGATGGGCTCATGTAATCGATACCCCTGATGCTAGGAGGACAGAGGTGTTTAGTAGGGGTACTTCAAGTGGGTTTAATGGTGTGATGCCTGTTGGTGGTCAGCAGCCGCCTAGGTCGTGTGTAGGTACTAAGCTGGAATGATAGAAAGCTCAGAAGAATCCAGCGAAGAAAAACACTTCTGATACAATAAACAGGATTATGCCATATCGAAGTCCTTTTTGGACAATTGGTGTGTGGTGGCCTTGGTATGTACCTTCTCGTACAATGTCTCGTCATCATTGATATATTGTAAGTATATTTGATAGAAGACCTAGGTATAGCAGGGTGAGTGAGTTGTAGTGAAATCATATTACTAAGCCTGAGGTTAAAAGTAGTGCTGAGAAGGCTCCTGTGAGTGGTCATGGGCTTGGGTTAACTATGTGATAGGCGTGTGTTTGGTGGGTCATTATGTGTTGTCATGTAAATAAAGGCTTACAAGTAGGGTAAATACGTAGGCTTGAATTAGGGCTACTGCAAATTCTAGGATGGTCAGTAGAACTAGGATAATAAATGTGATGGTAGCTGTGGGTGGACTAATGGTTGTGAGTACTAGGGTAGCCCCTCCAATTAAGTGTATGAGTAGGTGACCTGCAGTGATGTTAGCTGTTAGACGGACTGCTAGGGCTATGGGTTGAATAAAAAGGCTGATTGTTTCAATAATGATAAGTATGGGGATTAGTGAGATAGGGGTTCCTTGGGGTAGGAAGTGGGCTAAAGAGTGTTTTATTTTGTGTCGAAACCCTAAGATTACAGTTCCTGCTCACAGGGGGATAGCTAGGCCTAAGTTTATAGAAAGTTGGGTTGTCGGAGTAAATGTGTGAGGTAATAAGCCTAGTAGGTTTGTTGATCCAATGAATATAATTAGAGACACTAGTATAAGTGCTCATGTACGTCCTTTGGGTGAGTGAATCATTATTATCTGCTTAGTGACTAGTTTAATAAGTCATTGTTGAAAGGTGTGTACTCGGTTGTTGATCAGGCGTTTTGAGGTCGTCAATAATATTGATGGAATCATAATGATAATAATTACAATTGGGAGTCCTATTATTGTAGGGGTAATGAAAGAGGCAAATAGATTTTCGTTCATTTTAGTTCTCAAGGGTTATTTGATTTTAAGTAGTTGATATTTTTGTTAGATGGATTTGTATAGAAATTTAGTGAAGATACTTTCAATTGTATTAAGATGAATAGTGTGATTAAGGAGGCTAAGACTGTAACAAATCATGTAGATGTGTCTAGTTGTGGCATATCATTATGGGGATGGGGACCCCTCCCTAACTTTAGCTTAAAAGGCTAACGCTCTTAGCTTCATAATGGTTCTAGATTATTGATTCTGATCAGTTTTCAAAGTTTTTTAGTGGGACTATTTCTAATACGATGGGTATAAAGCTATGATTGGAGCCACAGATTTCTGAGCATTGGCCGTAGAATAGGCCAGGTCGGTTGGATGAAATTGTAGCCTGATTTAGTCGCCCAGGGATGGCATCAGTTTTTAATCCTAGGGATGGGACAGCTCATGAGTGTAAGACGTCTTCAGATGAAATTAATATGCGAATTGGTAGTTCTATTGGTAGAACCACTCGATTGTCTACTTCTAGCAGTCGTAGATCTCCTGGTTTTAGTTCGTTTGTAGGAATCATATAAGAGTCGAAGCACAGTTCTTCGTAGTCAGTGTATTCATAGCTTCAATATCATTGATGTCCTATAGTTTTTACTGTAAGGACTGGGTTGTTGATTTCATCTATTATATACAAAATTCGTAGGGATGGAAGGGCGATTATGATTAGAATTACGGCTGGTAGGATTGTTCAGACAGTTTCCACTTCTTGTGCGTCTATAGTATTAGTGTGGGTAAGATTTGTCGTTAATATAAGAGTAATAATATAAAGAACTAGAGAACTAATTAAGAATACGATTATTAGGGTGTGGTCGTGGAAATTTATTAACTCTTCTATAATTGGGGATGTTGCGTCTTGTAAGCCTAGTTGAGAAGAATAAGCCATATAAGATATATAGAGGTTAGTCTATAATTTAACTTTGACAAAGTTAGGTAATAATTTTACTAATATCTCATTGAGAAAGACATAGAGGTTATGGAGTTGGCTTGAAACCAATTTTAGGGGGTTCGAATCCTTCCTTTCTTATTTTACTTTAACAAATGTTGGTTCCTCAAATGTGTGGTATGGTGGAGGACACCCGTGGAGTCATTCAAGATTGGTGGATGTGTGTTCCACTGTTAGGACTTCTCGTTTAGAGGCGAAAGCCTCTCAGATCATAAAAATTATTACTAGTACGGCGGTTAGTGAGATGAAAGATCCTATGGATGATACTGTGTTTCATGTTGTGTAAGCGTCTGGGTAATCTGAGTATCGTCGTGGCATACCTGATAGGCCTAAGAAATGTTGTGGGAAGAATGTTAAATTTACTCCTACAAATATGATGGCAAAGTGGGCTTTTGCTCATGTGTCATCAAGAGTGTAACCCGAGAATAGTGGGAATCAGTGGACAAACCCTGCTATGATTGCAAATACTGCTCCTATTGATAATACATAGTGGAAGTGGGCTACTACATAGTAGGTGTCATGGAGGACAATATCTAGGGATGAGTTTGACAGTACAATTCCCGTAAGTCCGCCTACTGTAAATAGGAAAATAAATCCCAATGCTCATAGCATAGCTGGGGATCACTTAATATTACCCCCGTGGAGTGTTGCTAGTCAGCTAAATACTTTTACCCCGGTTGGAATGGCGATGATTATGGTGGCAGATGTGAAGTATGCTCGGGTGTCCACGTCTAGTCCTACTGTAAATATATGGTGGGCTCATACAATAAATCCTAGAAACCCAATCGACATTATTGCTCATACTATTCCTATATAGCCGAATGGTTCTTTTTTTCCTGAGTAGTATGTGACAATGTGTGAAATGATTCCGAAGCCCGGTAGGATAAGAATATAGACTTCTGGGTGTCCGAAGAATCAGAATAAGTGTTGGTAGAGGATTGGGTCTCCTCCTCCAGCAGGGTCAAAAAAGGTTGTGTTTAGATTTCGGTCTGTTAGAAGTATTGTAATGCCTGCAGCTAGTACTGGTAGTGAGAGAAGTAGTAGGACAGCTGTAATAAGAACGGATCATACGAACAATGGGGTTTGATATTGTGTTATAGCTGGTGGTTTTATGTTAATAATTGTGGTGATGAAGTTAATAGCTCCTAGGATAGATGAGACTCCTGCTAGGTGTAGTGAAAAGATTGTTAGGTCTACCGATGCTCCAGCGTGGGCTAAGTTTCCTGCTAGTGGGGGGTATACAGTTCATCCTGTTCCTGCCCCGGCTTCAACTATTGATGATGCTAGAAGTAGGAGAAATGACGGTGGTAGAAGTCAGAAACTTATGTTATTTATTCGTGGGAATGCTATGTCTGGTGCTCCAATTATTAGGGGGACCAGTCAGTTTCCAAACCCCCCAATTATTATTGGTATTACCATAAAGAAAATTATTACGAATGCATGGGCTGTGACGATTACGTTGTAGATTTGGTCATCACCTAGTAGGGCTCCTGGTTGGCCTAGCTCTGCTCGGATGAGAATACTTAAGGCTGTACCTACTATACCCGCTCAGGCCCCGAATATTAGATATAGGGTTCCGATGTCTTTGTGGTTGGTTGAAAATAATCAGCGGTTAATGAACATAGGTAAAATGGCTGAGTAAGCATTAGACTGTAAATCTAAAGACAGAGGTTTGAGGCCTCTTTTTACCAGGTCTTAAGGTGATAATCACATCGAATTGCAAATTCGAAGGTGTAGATAACATACTCTACTAAGGCTTCTCCCGCCCCCTTTCTGATAGGCGGGAGAAGTAGATTGAGGCCAGTAGTTGGGTATTTAGCTGTTAACTAAAATTTCGTAGGTTTAAGTCCTGCCAATCTAGTGAGGATTTAGCTTAAATTAAAGCAATTGATTTGCATTCATTAGATGTAAGATGTAGACTTACAGTCCTTAGGCAGAAGTTAAACTTGTATGTTTACTAAGGGCTTTGAAGGCTCTCGGACTTATTATCCTAAACTTCTTATGTTAGTATAGTTGATAGGGGTAGGGTTATAGTGCTTAGAATGGTTGCTGTTGATAGAACGGTGTGATTTTTTATGTGGGTGTGGTGTAGAAATATTTTTGAAGTGTTGTTTGTTGGGAAGGTAATTAGGGATGTGGAGTAAATTAAGCGTGTGTAGAAAAATAGGTTAATCAGTGCTGCTATGGCTATTAGCGTGGCTAGGATGTGGCTATTATTTTTTAAAAGTTCTGAGATGATAAGTCATTTTGGGAGAAACCCTGTTAATGGTGGAAGGCCTCCTATGGATAGTAGGGTTAGGGTTGTCAGGGGAAGTATTGTTGGTATTTTGTTTCACAGGAGGGATATTGTTTTGATTGAGGTAAGTGAGTATGTTTTTATAATTATAATTATGGTTAGTGTCAGTAGGATATATAGGGTTAAGTTTATTATAGTTAATAGTGGGTTATAGGGTAGAATAGCCACCATCCATCCCATGTGTGCGATGGATGAATAGGCCATGATTTTTCGGGTTTGTGTTTGGTTAAGTCCATTTCATGCTCCAATTAATACTGAGATGAGGGCGGAGGTTGTTAGTAGATATGTATTTATCAGTTCATATGTCTGAAATAGGATTGCTATTGGTGCTAGTTTTTGTCATGTTAGAAGAATGATGCTAGTTTTTAGTGGGATTCCTTGGGTTACTTCTGGTAGTCAAGAGTGTAGGGGTGCTAGGCCTAGTTTGATTGCTAGGGAGATAAATATTAAGGTAATGATTGTGTTGTCTGACTGAGAATTAATTATTCATGTTCCTAAAAATTTGAAGTTTATTGTAATGGCTAGTAGAAAGATTATAGAAGCTGTGGCTTGTGTAATGAAGTATTTTGTTGCTGCTTCTGTGGATCGTGGGTTTTTTTTGTCAGTTATAAGTGGGATAATAGCTAGTAAGTTTATTTCAAGACCAATTCATATAAGAAAGTAGTTGGTGCTGAGTATAGTGACTATTGGGCCTGAAAAGATTGTGAAGTAAATGATGAGGAGGGTGAATGGGTTAATTAGTACGGGAAGGGTTTAAACCAACATTTTCGGGGTATGGGCCCGATAGCTTTATTAGCTGACCTTACTTTTAGCTGGTGTAGAATATAGTATAAAGGTAGTACGTAGAATTTTGAATTCTAAAGTATAGGTTCAATTCCTGTTGTCCTAGAAATAAGAGGGCTTAAACCTCTATAATTTACTCTATCAAAGTAACTCTTTTTCAGACATATTTCTAAGTGTAAGGTGGTATACTTGCTATGAATATTGGTATTGAGATATGTCATGTACAGAGGGCTAGAGTTAGGGGTAGGAAATTTTTTCATAGGAGGTGTATTAGTTGGTCATATCGAAATCGTGGGTAGGATGCTCGAACTCATAAAAATATTGAGGTGAGTAGGAGTGTTTTGATTATGAAGTTAGTTGTATATATTTCTGGGTAGTTCGGGTCATGTGCTGGCCCTAGAAATACGATTGTTGATAGGGCATTTATTATAATAATGTTAGTGTATTCGGCTATGAAGAATAGGGCGAATGGGCCTGCGGCGTATTCTACGTTAAAGCCAGAGACAAGTTCTGATTCACCCTCTGTTAGGTCGAATGGGGCCCGGTTGGTTTCAGCTAGGGTTGAAATGTATCATATTATAGCTAGTGGTCATGATGAAATTAATAGTCATATAGGTTCTTGGGTTGTAATAAAGGTTTGGAGTGAGAATGATCCACTTATTAGGAGAACTGATAATAGGATAATTGCTATTGTTACTTCGTATGAGATTGTTTGTGCTACTGCTCGTAATGCTCCAAATAAAGAGTACTTTGAGTTTGATGCTCATCCTGACCATAAGATTGAGTAGACAGCTAGGCTTGAGGTGGCTAGGATAAATAAGATTCCCATATTCATGTTGATTAGGGGGTGGGGTATTGGTAGGGGAACTCATAGGCTAAACGCTAGGGTGAGTGATAGTGTGGGGGCTAAAATAAATAGGGATGTTGAGGTAGTTAAGGGTCGTAGGGGTTCTTTAATGAACAGTTTTATTGCGTCGGCGAATGGTTGTAGAATTCCGTATGGCCCTACGATATTTGGCCCCTTTCGTAGTTGTATATAGCCTAGTATTTTTCGTTCTACTAGTGTTAGAAAGGCTATAGCGATTAGGATAGGTAGTAGAAGTGTGAGGGTATTAATAAAGTGCACTGTTAGGGAGAGGACTTGAACCTCTGAGTAAAAGGTTTTAAACCTTTCGCAATTTCCGGGCTCTGCCACCCTAACAATCCCCTGTTCTAGGGGTAAAGTGTACATACTTACTATAATTTAGATAGTTTCATTAATTAGTTTGGAGCGCTTTTGTTAAGGGGGCTCCATTTCTCTTGTCCTTTCGTACTGGGAGAAATTGTTAATAGATAGAAACCGACCTGGATTGCTCCGGTCTGAACTCAGATCACGTAGGACTTTAATCGTTGAACAAACGAACCTTTAATAGCTTCTACACCATTGGGATGTCCTGATCCAACATCGAGGTCGTAAACCCTAATTGTCGATATGGACTCTTGAATAGGATTGCGCTGTTATCCCTAGGGTAACTTAGTCCGTTGATCAAATGTTTTTGGGTCAATTGGACAGTTAATGCTTCGACTTGTGTGTCTAGGCTATAGTCATTCGGAGGATTTTTTATTCTCCGAGGTCACCCCAACCAAAATCCAGAGCTTATGCTTTAAATGTTTTATTACCAGTAGGTCGGTTTATATTATTTGGTTAAGCTATGGGATTAAAGCTCCATAGGGTCTTCTCGTCTTATTAGAGTATTCCCGCCTCTTCACGGGAAGGTCAATTTCACTGATTAGAAGTAAGAGACAGTTGAATCCTCGTTAAGCCATTCATTCTAGTCCCTAATTAAGGAACAAGTGATTATGCTACCTTTGCACGGTCAGGATACCGCGGCCGTTAAACTAATGTCACTGGGCAGGCATTGCCTCTAATACTTGTAATGCTAGAGGTGATGTTTTTGGTAAACAGGCGGGATTCTTGTTTGCCTAGTTCCTTTTACTTCTTTTAATCTTTCCTTTAAGCACACCTGTGTTGGGTTAACATTAAGTGAAAAGTGAGTTTTACATTGTGATGGTAAACTTATATATGTTAACTAGCAATGGTTATCCGGGTTGTTATAGGCTTGTGCTCGGAGAAAAAAAATTCTTGTTACTCATACTAACATTGTCTCATCTATAAACAAATAGATTGACCCAATTTTTAAATAGGAGGTCGTTTTAAGTTTTAGGTATTGTAAGGTTCTTAGTGTTGAGCTTGAACGCTTTCTTTATTGGTGGCTGCTTTAAAGCCAACTATGGTCTGTTTTTTTGGCTTACTCACTATTTAAGGTTTTCTCCTTAGCCTAAAGAGCTGTCCCTCTTTAGGCTATATTTTAAGATTACATTTTGATTTGGTTTTCTTAGGGTAATCTTAAAGTAGAACTGAAATTCTTTTTTGGGTAACCAGCTATCACTAAACTCGTTTGGCTTTTCACCTCTACCTAGAAGTCTTCCCACTATTTTGCTACATAGACGGGTTCATCCTTAAAATTGCTCTTAGGTAGCTCGTTTAGTTTCGGGGTTCCTAGCTTAAATTCTTTTAGTTAGGTGTTTTCTAGTTAGTTCATTATGCAAAAGGTACAAGATTTAATCTTTGCTTTTATGTGCTTTAAACATTTCTTTCATCTTTCCCTTACGGTACTGTCTCTATAGCTCCTTAAATTTAGTTTCTTTCTCCAATACTGCTTTAGTTTGAATGTTTTAGTTGATTGATGAGAATAGTTGAGTCTAATATTTATAGGGCTAGGGTTAGCTCATAGCGTCCATTGGGTGTGGAGTCTTCTGGGTGTAGACCAGATGCTTTATTGGGTTTAAGCTACACTGTGATTAATCCAAGCACACTTTCCAGTATGCTTACCTTGTTACGACTTATCTCCTCTCATGAATTTTTGTTGTAATTATGTATAATGTTTGTTTGTTCAATTTGAGGAGGGTGACGGGCGGTGTGTACGTACTTCATTGCTCTATTCAATTAAGCTCTCTATTCTTAATTTACTACTAAATCCTCCTTTGCCCTTTAGTTTTCATAAAGGGTCTCGTAGTGTTCTTAAAAAGAAAATGTAGCCCATTGCTTCCCACCTCATAGGCTACACCTTGACCTAACGTTTTTATGGCGATAATCTTGCTTACTTTTATTCTTTTTTAAGGTTTGCTGAAGATGGCGGTATATAGGCTGGATTAGCAAGAGGTGGTGAGGTATAGCGGGGTATATCGATTATAGAACAGGCTCCTCTAGGTGGATATAAAGTACCGCCAAGTCCTTTGAGTTTTAAGCTGTGGCTAGTAGTTCTCAGGCAAATAGTTTTGTTATTTAAGTATTTAGGTTTAGGGCTAAGCATAGTGGGGTATCTAATCCCAGTTTGGGTCTTAGCTATCGTGTATTATTTTATTAGAATTACTTTCGTTATTGAATTTAAGTCTGATAATGAATTTTCACATATTAATCAGGTTTTAATTCTATTGTTGAGTCTTATAAACACGTTTTACGCCGAGAATAATTAGTTTGGGTTAATCGTATGACCGCGGTGGCTGGCACGAAATTTACCAACCCTTGAGAGGTATAACTTAGTCAAACTTTCGTTCATTGCTTAATTTTTATCACTGCTGAATCCCGTGGGGGCGTGGCTGGGCAAGGCGTCTTTAGCTATAAGGTATGTGCTTGATGCCCTCTCCTTAGGGTTTAGCATAAAACCTAGGGATTTGACACTGGGTTATGGATATTCGCATGTGTAACTTTACCTCTAATTAACTATAAGGCCAGGACCAAACCTTTTTGTTTATGGGATCAGAAATCCATCTAAGCATTTTCAGTGCTTTGCTTTAGTTGATTAAGCTACATGAAC